TTTAAAACGTCTATGATCTCTTCCCGAACCAAACATGAATCTTTCGATTCATTTGGCTCTCACACCCAATTACTTATGGGAAATTTCCCTATCTTTTTTTTTTTTTTTGTAATGAGCCTATCCTCTCTTCTCTATTTGTATTTCAAATATATTGAAAGATATTGAAATTTATTACTAATACAAGACCGGAATTTTTGGAGGACTCTTCTGAACAAAAAAATATTTGCCAGCAAAGTTGTTTTTTTTTTTTTTTCTTCAAATCCAAAGAATTCTTATTAATTTATACATAGGTCATCGATTTCGCATTGTATGAAAAAGGTAATGAAATAAAATACCCATTTTTTTTTTACTTTTCGCCGGAAAGAGAATTTAAACTATTTTATCGACATGAGTGTTCTAAATCGAAAAAAAGAAATTCCAACGATTTTTTGAAACCATTTTTTGTATTAACATAGTGGTAGAAAGAATACTACACCGCGTCTAGATTTAAAACTGCTTAGCTTTGCTTTAACCGTGGTAAAATGGTTCAAAGTTTTTGGTTGATAGAGAATCAAAGTGGATTTAACAACGAATCACGAAATGCTATGGTTCTCAAATATTTTTTCTTAATTTATTCAAGATTCAATTTTTTCAGAAGTAATTCGTGGGATCATACACTTTTTCCTAGTTATTTTAAAAGAAATAAGTGCAGTTGGTTGAATCCAACCTATTCTTGAAATAAAACAACTCGCACACACTCCCTTTCCAAAAAAAACCAATACACCGAGCACTACACTTAGATTTATTGGATTTGTTGCTAAAATATCGGTATTAAACCCGAAACTTCCGGCGGATAGCCAATAACCCAAACAAAGGAAAGAATCGGTTATATTTTTCATATGATCTCCTCTTCTGGATAGATTAATTATCTTTCTACGATTCCGAATTTTTTAGAATTAGAATTCTTTAGAATATATATTTTATTATTGGTCGATCAATTGGATTGGAAGATTCCCCATAAGAATCATACTTATTAAAATTAGTTGTTTTAAACGCTTTCTAAAAATTTTACGAATCAATTTAAATGGAAAGGAAAAAAGGGCATTGGAATAAAAAGAGAAGGAATAAGGCAAGCGGTATGTTAATTTCTTACCCTTACCTTAAATCAGCCCTTCCCCTGCGTTCTTGTACGAACAAATAAAGAATTGTAGGAGTGAAATCACAATAATATAATTCGAAAAACAAGAGCAGCAAATCAAGTGCACGGAAAAAAGAATCAAAATTTGTATTTTTATATTTTTTAGGGTTAAACAAAAGGATTCGCAAATAAAAGTGCTAATGCTACAACCAGCCCATAAATTGTTAAAGCTTCCATAAAAGCCAGACTAAGCAATAAAGTACCTCGTATTTTTCCCTCTGCCTCTGGTTGTCGCGCAATCCCTTCTACTGCTTGCCCTGCAGCAGTGCCTTGACCAACCCCAGGTCCAATAGAAGCAAGTCCTACAGCCAATCCAGCAGCAATAACGGAAGCGGCAGAAATCAGTGGATTCATGATAAGTTCCTCTCACCCCCCCAAAAAGGAAATAGTTAATGATATAATCAACCAACCAATTATGACTTAATTTTTCAATTAATAAGATTTAGTCAGTCGAAGTAATTGAGAGTAAAAAAAAAATGGAAATAAAAATAATATTTATTGAGCTATCCGAACTACTCCGATATTCATTTTTTTTTTATTCACGTAGTTCTTTTGTAGTTTTTGTGAACCCGTACAACTTTTGTTTTTATCTTACTTTCTAATTTAGAACCATTCTTTTGAATTCTTCGTTCTTTTTCTTGATTTAATTGCTTTAGTCATTCATCAATATTCAATTCATAATTACAGATGAAACAGAAGGGTTTCTTTTTTTGAATCCCTATCAAATTTACAGTAGAAGGACAAATTTAGAAAACTATATTTATAGTTAGTTCATATATAACTAGTTATATATCTAATACCACATATACATGTATTTCTTCCATACCGTAAACCAATTCTTCGTGTCTTAGATTCAATTGGATTCAAGAATCATTCTTTGAAACTTAAAAAAAAAAGAAGTTTTATAACTATTAGATTATATACACTTAGTTCGACTTCCTTCACTACTCCTTTTTTTTTACAATTCCCCAGTTTCTATTTGAATATCACTTAAAATCAAATACTTATCTTATTTATACCTTTTGCATTTGATTTTACCCTTTATAATATTCAAATAAAATAAAAAGATTCCAAAACTTATTTTCTATATTTTTTTTTATGAATTTATGTTCTCTAAGTATATTATCTTGAGTCGCACATACATTGTGGCGAGCTAAACTAAGAAAAAAATATTATTTCGTAAATTTGTTAATGATGGCCTTCCATGGATTCACCTATATAAGCTGCAGCTAAAGTTGCAAAAATAAGGGCTTGAATACCGCTTGTAAATAATCCAAGAAACATGACTGGTATAGGAACTACTAAGGGAACTAAAGAAACAAGAACAACAACTACTAATTCATCAGCTAATATATTTCCGAAAAGTCGAAAACTTAGCGACAAGGGTTTTGTGAAATCTTCTAAGATGTTAATAGGTAGAAGGATTGGAGTTGGTTGGATGTATTTACCAAAATAAGATAATCCTTTTTTTGAAAGACCCGCATAGAAATATGCTACTGATGTAAGTAAAGCTAATGCAACAGTAGTATTTATATCATTTGTGGGTGCAGCTAACTCCCCATGAGGTAACTGTATAATTTTCCAAGGCAAAAGAGCCCCTGACCAATTCGAAACGAAAATAAATAGAAACAAAGTTCCAATAAAGGGAACCCACGGACCATATTCTTCCCCAATTTGGGTTTTGCTCACATCTCGAATGAATTCAAGAACATATTCAAAGAAATTCTGACCGAAAGTGGGAATGGTTTGCGGATTTCTAACAACTAGAATGGCTGAAACTAATAAGATAGCAATTACAACCCAAGAAGTAATAAGTACTTGGGCATGCACTTGGAACCCCCCTAATTGCCAATAGAGATGTTGACCTACTTCCACGGAAGATATATCGTATAATCGTTTTAATGTGTTGATGGAACATAATAGAATATTCATATTGCCCCGCCCTCTAAAAGAAATAGAACTTGAAAGAAATTATTTTGATTCAACCATCTCTCTTTTTTTTGTCTGCTTAAATCTTATATTTTGAATACTGACTAATCACATAATATTTCTTTTTTTTTTTTGTTTTTTGCGCGATTTAGTAATTTAGTAATTTAGTAAGAGTATAGTAACCGATTCTAAAAATATCTGAAATTCCCAACTAAATAATTTATTTTATAAAAAATTATTATTAATTAAGAATTTCGTATATAGCTAGAACGACCCTCACAAATTGCAAAAACTAATTTGTTAAGAATTAATCGGATTGAGGCTATAGCATCATCATTAGCTGGAATCGAAATATCCGCGAGATCGGGGTCGCAATTTGTATCAATTAAACAAATCGTTGGAATTCCCAAAGTGATACATTCTCTGAGAGCGTTAAATTCCTCTTGTTGATCAACGATTATCACAATATCGGGTAATCCCGTCATATATTTAATGCCACCGAGATAGGTTTCCAAGTGAGATAATTGTCTCTTCAACATAGCGGTATCCTTTTTTGGAAGACTGTTGATTCTGCCCGTCTTTTGTTCCGTTCTCAAATCCCTGAACTTCTGAAGTCTTGTTTCTGTAGTATACCAATTGGTTAACATGCCACCGATCCATTTTTTATTAACATAATGACATCGAGCTTTTATTGCAGCTCGTGCTATTGAATCAGCTGCTTTCTTTTTTGTGCCAACAATTAAGAATTGTTTCCCCTTATTTGCTGCATCAAAAGCTAAATCACAAGCTTCCGATAAAAAGCGAGCGGTTCTAGTAAGATTTATAATATGAATACCTTTACGTTTTGTGGATATATAAGGTGCCATTCTAGGATTCCATTTACTAGTACCATGACCAAAATGAATTCCTGCTTCCATCATCTCTTCCAAAGTTATGTTCCAATATCTTTTTGTCATTGATCCCCACAAAAAAAAAGAGACAGGGTGTCCTGAAATAGAAAAATAAGATTTTGTTCCAATGGAACCTTCTCTTCTATCGAAGACTGGCCGCTGATACATGGTCAGGCCATTCATTTTTTTCCTTTTTTCTTTTTTAAAGTTTAATCAAACGACCCCTCTTCTCTTAAAAGGGGTGAATCCGTTTTTAGGAATCATTTGATCCTAGAAAATAATTGCTGTGACGTATCGCATAAATTCTTAAAGAAATTAAAGAATTCTTAATTCTCTGTGGTGGAACAAAATATCTTTTATTTCTTCCTTGAAGAAATTCTTTTTTTTTGTTTCCGGGGCAATCTTGGTATGTTGTCTTAGCTTTAAAGGGTGTATCAATTTTTTGAATCCGGTACCAACGGGTATCATTCCCCCCAAAACTACGTTCTCTTTTAGACCTTTCAACCAATCGATACGACCTCGGAGAGCTGCTTTTGCTAAAACTCTAGCAGTTTCTTGAAAACTCGCTTCGGATATGAAACTTTGGGTATTCAGAGATGTTTTTGTAATTCCAAATAATAGAGCTCGGTAATAAATTACTTCTTCCAAGGCACGCCCCGCTCGTTCAGCTCGCAACAATCCAATTAATTCGCTGGGTGAAAAAACATTAGACATTCCATCTTCTGAAACCAATACCTTTGATGTTATTTGACGTACAATAATTTCTATATGTCTATTATGTATGTGCACTCCTTGGGATCGGTAAACTTTTTGGATTTTATTAACCAAAGAAATTCGACTTTGGGCAATAGTTAGCTCAGCACCAATAAAAAATCCCCAGGGAATGCCGAGAATTTTTGTTATATCCTCGTTCCAAGCGTCAACTCTCTTTCCTAGGTTCATCGATATTGAATCAATCGAACGCACTTCTAATACCTGTTCCACTTTTGGAAGACCTTGTGTTATATCACCAGATCTCGATTTTTCATAAATAAATGTAACTAAAACATCCCCTTCAAAAAGGATTTCTCCATAATGGCCATGAACTGTTGCTCCCGGAGTTGCCAAATAGGTATTAGCCGATCTTATTAATACAGAATCAATTTGAACAATCAAAACTTGCCCCGATTTTAGGTGTAGTCTACTTTTTGTTTGAGCTAAACATATATTTTCACAAATAAATTGCCCCAGGCTAATTATTGTAAACGTTTTTTCACAATATTTATGATCATAATTATGATGGAGAAAATGCCAAGTCAAACGGAATGGATTTAAAATGATGTTGCTGCATGGATTGAGCTTATAAATTATCTCGTTTTCGTCCATTAAATAATATTTTAAAATTTGACAAGTTAAAGGAAACTTGTCAAGTTGCAAATTCTTATTCATCGAGATCTGATTATGAGTTATTAAGAGGTAAAATGAATAAGAATTTGCAACTTGAAGTGCTATTCCTAAAGGGCCTAATGAATTCTTAAGATCTTTCTTCGTTTTTTTAACTATCTTTTTTAGCCTTAGCCCGTTGTGATATTTTACATTGCTTAATGGTCCTATTTGAAAACAATCAGATGATGACAAAATTATCAAAGATTGGCATTCCGTATTTCTGTTCAACAACATACGAATAGTTCCATGATTTTGGATATGTGATTGTTTACTTTTTGCCTTGGAATAAATAGAAAAAAATGGATTGATATTGATTCGATCTGACTCATTATTCGAGATCCATTCTGAACCGGACGAGTCATTCCTTTTTCTGATATACGAAATATAGGATTTTGCTAAGTTAATTCTTAGGAAATATCCAATCAAACCATTTGTATTTACTTCAACAAAAGAAGCACGGGATTCTTCGATAGAAGAATTTTTTTTTTCTTGATCCCAATTCAATACTAAACAAGTCCGAACTAATTGAATGCTTGTGTCAGAAATTCTACGAATTGATTTTCCATTTCCATAAAGAATATAATTGAGAACTTTAAGTTCCAAATTATCCCTTTCCTGGAACAGATCTTGAGGAAAAAGTTTTACTAAATTGATACTATTCGTTATTTCATATAGAATTACGGGTCGAACCAAAAAAAAAGACTTTTTCTTTATAGTTGTGATCCATTGGACATAGATCCAATTTTTTTTTTTTTTTGATTTCTTAGAATCTTTTTTTTTTAACCTTTCGGGTCGTATCAAAATGCCACTGTGTCGGTATATCTTATCCATCTCTTCGGGAAAATGGATATTCCCCGAAAATATTTGTAATTCCATTTTTTTTTTTTTCTTCTCCATTCGCACCAATCCGCCTATTCGACTTCTTATATTTAAAGTGATTGGTGTATCGACTCCAATGATACTATTGTTCCTTACCATTATGGAAGAAGATTCGGGTAAAATATGCACTTCTTCGGGAATGAAAAAAAATCGATCGACTTTTATTTGGTATTTTGGTTTAAATTCTTTTATTCCTTGATATTCAATTAAATCCTTTTTTTTTAAAGTGGGAGTAATTCCAATAGTCCTATATTTAGGAATTCCTGAACTTTTTATTCTGTATTGCGGATCGTCGAAATAAACAAGAATACTATTTTTACGAAAAATACCATTCATGGGTATTTCAATCGAGATATCGGAAGAGGACATTAATTGTTTGTCTAGCTCTTGAATCAATTCGAATGGAAATGGAATGATGAATCTATTTCTTCGTCTCTTTGCCAATAAATCCAAAGTCGTGTGGGAAAAAGTAGGATGTATAAAATGAAAATGAGACATACATCTAATTGGATAAAATTCTGAATAATCTGGAATCCCACTTTCTTTTTTATCATAAGGGTTAGAACTAAACAATTTATGTCTTACTAGATCATTTTTTAATTTTTTTTTTTTTAAAAAAGGGTTACAAATAGATCTTTCTCCAATAGAACGCAAGTAAATGTTTATTTGATCTTGGTCCTTGAAGAATGAAGAAGAGAGTGTACTCCACTTGCATGACCTTCCTGATAATATCCATAAACGGCTTGTCTTTGGTAAGATATGTACATTACTATATTCAAATTCAGATTCAGATGAGTGATATACATTAGTACTCCAATGCAATTCTCCCTGTGAGTTAGAATAAATATGTTTTCGAACTTTCTCCTTCCAATTCAAAGTGTATGTTCCCCCACGAATCTCAGCAATCACTTGTTCTGATTTTACATATTGATCATTTTGAACTAATAAAAAACTATTTGGTGGAATAGTCACATTATGAAAAATATCATCACTTTCAATAGTTACATACAAGTTTATATAAGATAAAAAAGCAGGATGCCCATGACGTGTACGCGTAGGATGAACAAAATTCTCATTAAATTGAATTTTTCCATTAGTTGGGGCTCGCACATGTTCTGCAGTACCCCCTGTGAATACTCCACCTGTATGAAAAGTTCTTAATGTTAGTTGAGTGCCTGGTTCTCCAATCGATTGGCCCGC